GAGTCACGAAATGCTATGGTTCGTACATATGATTTCCAAATTCATTCAGAAGTAATTCGCGGGATCGTGCACCTTTCTTTCCTAGTTATGAAGAAAAAACAAATTAAATAAAGTGCAGTTGGTTGGATCCAGCCTATTATTGAAATAAACAACTCGCACACACTCCCTTTCCAAAAAAGATCAATACACCAAGTACTACACTTAGATTTATTGGATTTGTTGCTAAAATATCGGTATTAAATCCGAAACTCCCGGCGGATGGCCAGTGACCCAAGGAAACGAAGGAATCCGTTACATTTTTCATATGATCTCCTCTTATAGATAGGACTAACAAAATGGAATATAGCTCTTTTTGTATTACCTTACCCCTTATTTTTTGTGATTTGATTGATTTTTTTATTAATTTCCTTATTTCATTTCTCAATCTATTTAATTATTTCAATTCAAGTTCCCAATCAGAAAGAAAATACTTAAATTAAAAATGAAACTTAATTAGTTTAGTATTAGGTTCCAGGTCTCATGTCAATTGCGAAATACCGCATTTGTTATTTGTTGCAACGCTTCCTAACCTAAAAACTAAAAGGTTTCCACTGGACTAAGAGCGGGAAGGAAGAAAGCGAATGGATCTCCCAATTCCCGATCCTCAAATTAGTCCTTCCCACGGGGAGTATTGTCTCAACGAATAATTGAAAGTTATTGTAGGAGTAAAATCTTGATATAATTCGAAAAAGCAAGCAACAAAACCAAGGTAATACAATAAAAAAAAAAACTTTCACATTTCTAGGATTAACCTAAACAAATTAATCTAAACAAAAGGATTTGCAAATAAAAGTGCTAATGCCACGACTAGTCCATAAATTGTTAAAGCTTCCATAAAAGCCAGACTAAGCAATAAAGTACCTCGTATTTTACCCTCTGCCTCCGGTTGTCTCGCGATACCCTCTACGGCTTGTCCCGCAGCAGTACCTTGACCAACTCCAGGTCCAATAGAAGCCAGTCCTACGGCCAATCCAGCAGCAATAACGGAAGCGGCAGAAACCAGTGGATTCATGGTAAGCTCCTCACATAAAAATAAAGAAATGGTTAATGATACAATCAACCAATGAATTATGACTTATTATTCCTTCCATTACAAAGGTCGATCCGGTCGAAATAACTAAGACCCATGAATTAAAGTAATGAGATTATTGAATCATCAGAACTACTTCGATATTTCATTTTTCATTCCTATCCACGGAGTCTTTATCAATTCATAAGGCTCTAATTCTTCTATTTCTTTGTTCCGAGCCTTTTTTCAATTTCATTATTTAAATTCTTCACTCTTTCTCTTCTATATGCCTGATTTCATCTGTTTATTCATTCGTCCCAGATGAAACAGAAGGACTTATATGGAAATCCCCATCTAAATTCACGGTGTGGAGGGTGGGAAAAGAAATAAGATATGAATTGTTTCTATATAACTAGTAAATATCTAATATCACATATACATGTGTTTCTTCCATAACGTAAACCAAATATTTGCATTTTCTATTCAATCGGATTCTCTAATTATTCTTTGAAACATACAAAAGAATTGGTTTATAGCCATTACATATACTTAGGTTGACCCCTAACTCATTTTTTATGAAGTTTCTAAATCATTCGTTTACTTTTCTTTCTCATTATCCCGCATAACTACAAACAAACGAATTCAGTAGTTCAGTAGTATGAATCAAATCATTACATATCAATACAATAATATCAAATCTTGGCCAATCGTTGAATTGAATGAACTCAAATGAAAAATGAAATGAGAATAGTTCTATAAAAACATCGTTTTTAATAGCATGTCGGAACCAGATAACATAACAATTCTTATACAAAATACAAATTCAGAATCGTCATATTGTGATTGACTAAACTAATTGGAATTGAATATTCATTTAATTTGAAGGAGTATGACATAAGTCGGCCAACGTGAATTTTAGGAAAAAGATCTTTTGGATCTCTTTCCCCCTTTTTTTACATTTTACAATTCCAAAATATCAATATCGTAATCTTTTTTACTACTACTCTAGATCGTATATACTCTATTTGTATATATTTTATGTTCCAAAATGTTTATCTGAACCACCCATACCTTGTGTTCGGAGAAACTCAAAAAATATTTTGTTTGAAAGCTAGTCAATGATGACCCTCCATGGATTCACCTATATAAGCCGCGGCTAAAGTTGCAAAAATAAGAGCTTGAATACCACTTGTAAATAATCCAAGGAACATAACAGGTATAGGAACCACTGAAGGTACTAAAGAAACAAGAACAACAACTACCAATTCATCAGCCAATATATTACCAAAAAGTCGAAAACTAAGTGATAAGGGTTTTGTAAAATCTTCCAGGATGTTAATAGGTAAAAGGATTGGAGTTGGTTGAATGTATTTACCAAAATAACCCAATCCCTTTTTTGTAAGACCCGCATAGAAATATGCCATTGACGTCGGTAAAGCTAAAGCAACAGTAGTATTTATATCATTCGTGGGTGCGGCTAACTCCCCATGAGGTAACTCTATGATTTTCCGAGGTAAAAGAGCCCCTGACCAGTTAGAAACAAAAATAAATAAGAACATAGTGCCAATAAAGGGAACCCAAGGGCCATATTCTTCTCCAATTTGAGTTTTACTCAAATCTCGAATGAATTCAAGGACATATTCGAAGAAATTCTGACCGTTGGTAGGAATGGTTTGTGGATTTCGAACAGCTATAGTGGCTGAACCTAGTAAGATAGCCATTACAACCCAAGAAGTAATAAGTACTTGGGCATGTACTTGGAAACCTCCTATTTGCCAATAGAAATGCTGGCCTACTTCCACACCAGATATATCGTATAGCCCCTTTAGTGTGTTGATGGAACATGGTAGAACATTCATATTGACCTCTGACAGAACTAGAACTTTAAAAGTAATTATTTTGATTCGACCATCTCTTTCTCGATTCGCCTACTTGTCTATTTCGGATACCAAGTATATACAAAATATTCCTGGCGATTTTTATCTCTTTTTTGATATTCAGAAATAGTAACCGATTCCATAAATCCAAATCTATGGAGTTCTCGGAGTAATTGACTTATCTTATTATTAATCAATGATTTCTTATATAGCTAGAACGACCCTCACAAATTGCGGATACTAATTTGTTAAGAATGAATCGGATTGAGGCTATAGCGTCATCATTGGCGGGAATCGAAATATCTGCGAGATCCGGGTCACAATTTGTATCGATTAAACAAATTGTTGGAATTCCCAAAGTGACACATTCTCGAAGAACCGTATATTCTTCTTGCTGATCAACAACGATTACAATATCAGGCAACCCCGTCATATATTTGATGCCACCCAGATATGTTTGCAAGTGGGATAATTGTCTCTTCAACATTGCTGCATCTCTTTTTGGCAGACAGTTGAATCTTCCCGTCTTTTGTTCCGCTCTCAAGTCCCTGAACTTATGAAGTCTCGTTTCTGTAGTGGACCAATTCGTTGACATACCACCGAGCCATTTTTTATTAACATAATGACATCGAGCCCTTATTGCGGCGGATGCTACTAAATCAGCTGCTTTATTTTTTGTACCAACTATTAAGAATTGTTTTCCCCTACTTGCTGCATCAAAAACTAAATCACAAGCTTCTGATAAAAAACGAGCAGTTCTAGTAAGATTTGTAATATGAATACCTTTACGTTTTGCAGAGATGTAGGGTGCCATTCTAGGATTCCATTTCCGAGTACCATGACCAAAATGCACTCCCGCTTGCATCATCTCTTCCAAATTGATGTTCCAATATCTTCTTGTCATTTCTCCTCACACTTCCTCTTTTTTTTAAGAGACGAGGTACCCTGAAATAAAATAAATAATTGTTCCGATGGAACCTTCCACTTCTACCGGAGATTGAACATTGATACACAGTCCAAGCCATTAATTCCTTTCTATTCGTTATTTTTTTTTTATCGGACCAGATAGTTAAAGTTAAGTTAAAGGGATGAATCCACTCTTAAGAATCAATAAATCCTTTCAATTTCTGATGTATCATGGAAATTCTTTGGAATACAAGAAGAAAATAATTCTCTGTGGTGGCACAAAATATCTCTCATGCCCCCTTCGAATAGATTCTTATTTTTGATTTCCAAAGAAATGTTGCTGTGTTTACTTGAACGGTGTACTAATCCCTTGAATCCGGTACCAACAGGTATCATACCCCCCAGAACGACGTTCTCTTTCAGACCCTTCAGCCAATCGATACGACCCCGCAGAGCCGCTTTTGCTAAAACTCGCGCGGTTTCTTGAAAACTCGCTTCGGATATGAAACTTTGAGTATTCAGAGACGCCCTCGTTATTCCCAATAAGACGGCTCGGTAACAGATTGCATCTTCCAAAGCGCGCCCTGTTCGTTCCGCTCGCAACAATCCAATAAGTTCGCCAGGTAAAAAAACATTAGACATTCCATCTTCTGAAACCAACACTTTTGATGTTATTTGACGTACAATAATTTCTATATGCCTATTATGGATCTGCACTCCCTGGGATCGATAAACCTTTTGAATCTTATTAACCAAAGAGATACGACTTTGCGCTATGGTTAGCTCAGCGCCAATCAAGAATCCCCAAGGAATCCCAAGAATTCTTGTTATACGTTCATTCCAACCTTCAACCCTCTTTTCTAAGTTCATGGATATTGAATCAATCGAACGCACTTCTAACACTTGTTCTACTTTTGGAAGACCCTGCGTTATATCACCAGATCTCGATTTTTCATATATAAATGTAACTAACGTATCTCCTTCGTAAAATATAGTCCCATAATGACCATGAACGCTTGCTCCTGGAGTAGCCAAATAGGGCTTAGCAGATCTTATTACAAAAGAGTCAACATGAACAATTAGAACCTGACCAGATTTTAGATGTGGTCTGTATTTAGATATACATAAATTTTCACAAAAAAACTGTCCAAGGCTAATTATTGTCGAAGTTTCTTCACAATAATTGTAATGTAGAAGATACCAATTCCAATTGAATGGATTCAAAATCTTGTTACTGCATGGATCCGGATTATAAATTTTCCCATTTTCATCCATTAAATAATATTTAAGTATTCGGAAATTCTGTTTTAAATTGTCAAGTAGCAAATATTTATTTACCAAGATCTGATTATGAGTTATTAAATGGTAAAATGAATAAAAATTCGCAATTTTAGGTACAATCCCTAAAGGACCCAGCGAATTCCTAATTGGAAGTAGGGAGCCCCTTTTATTTGTATTTGAGTTTTTTATCACATTGTTATATTTCAAACCCTTGAATGGACCTATTCGAGAACAATTAGATGATGACAAAATTATCAAAGATTGACATTCCTTATTTCTATTCAACAACGTACGAATAGTTCCTTGATGGTGGGTAAGTGATTGTTGAATCTTTGCCTTGGAATAAAAAAAAGGATTGAGATTGGTGCCATCTGATCCATTAGCGAGAATCAATTCTGACCCTGCCGGAGAATTCCTTTTTCTGGTATATGAAATAGGGGACTTCACTAAGTCCATTCTTACGAAATCTCGAATCAGATTATTTACCCTTACTTCAACAAAGGAAGCATTAACCTCTTCCATAGAAGAACCATTTTTTTCTTGGTCCCAATTCAATACTAAACAAGTTCGAACTAATTGAATATTTGTGTGATAAATCCCTCGAATTGGTTTGCCATTTCCATAAAGGATATAATTGACAACTCGAAGTTGCACATTATCCCTTTCCTGCAAGGGATCCTGGGGGAAAAGCATTGCTAAATTTGTCCCATCCGCTATTTCATATGTAATTACGGGTCGAACCAAAACAAAATACTTTTTCTTGGTAGGGGTGATCCGTTGGACATAGATCCAATTTTTTAATTTTTTTGATTCCTTATCATTTTTTTTTACCGTTCCGGGTGGTATCAAGATGCCGCTGTGCCAAGATATCTTATCTGTCTCTCCAGGAAAATGGATATCTCCAGAAAAGATTTTTAGTTCAATCTTTTTTTTTTTTTTCTCCACTCGAACCAACCCGCCTACTCGGCTTCTTGTCTTGAAAGTGATTCGTGTATCTACTCGAATAATACTATTATTCCGGACCATTATGGAAGAAGATCCGGGTAAAATATGCACTTCCTCGGGAATGAAAAAAAATCGATCTATTTTCTTTTGGTATTTTGGCCTTCTTCGATACTCAATCAAATCTTCTTTTTTGACGATTGAATGCGCCTCTATAATCCCATATTTAGTAATTCCCGAACTGTTTCTTCTGTATCGGGGATCATCGAAATAAGCAAGAATACTATTTCTACGGAAAATACCATTTATAGGTATTTCAATCGAGATATCCGAACGGATTATTCGTTCTTTTTCTTGATTATATTGGAATGGAATGAAAAATCGATTTCTTCTCCTCTTTGCCAATAAAAATAAATCAGAATTATCGTAGCGAATGTCAGGATATATGAAATTACAATGACCATTACATATGATTCGATCAGGTCCTGAATAATCAAGAAACCTTCCCCCCTTTTTACCAGAAGGCTCTGAACTAAAAAAGTTGTGTCTCATTTGATCATTAATCACTGAGAGATTAGAATCGGGTTTTCGTTCGGCAGAAATAGACTGAACATTCATTTGATCTTGATCCTTGTAGAGCGAAAAAGAGACTATACCGGATCTGTACGGACCCCCTGATAATATCCATAAATGACTTGTTTTTGGTAAGAGATGAACATTACCATATGTATATTCGGGTGCATGGTACACGACGGTACTCCAGTGCATTTCTCCCTCTGAGTCAGAATAAATATGTTTTCGAACCCTCTCTTTAAAATTCAAGGTGGATGTTCCTGCGCGAATCTCGGCAATCACTTGTTCTGATTCTACATATTGATTATTTTGAACTAAAAGAAAACTTTTTGGTGGAATAGTCACATTGTGTAGAATATCTTGACCCTCAATAGTTACATATAGGTCCATATAACATAGAAAAGCAGGATGCCCATGACGTGTACGTGTGGGATGAACCAAATCTTCATTGAATTTTATTTTTCCATTAGAAGGAGATCGTACATGTTCTGCAGTACCGCCTGTGAATACTCCACCGGTATGAAAAGTTCTTAATGTTAGTTGAGTACCAGGTTCCCCAATAGATTGACCCGCAATAATACCTACTGCTTCTCCCAATTCGACGAGGTCACCATGAGTGGGACTCCGACCATAACATAATCGACAGATCCAAGATGTACTCCTGCAAGTAAAGGGGGTTCGAATAGATATTGGCTGGGCTCGAAAGGTTATGAATCGATTCACAAGTCCAATCCCAATATCTTGATTTCGAATGGCAATGCATCGGGAACCCATATATATATCGTCTGCTAATACACGACCAATTAATGTTTGTATAAAAATTCTTTCTGTTATCGTCCCATTTCGGGGACTTACAGAAATACCTCGGAGGGT